TTACAAGTGGTATTCAAGCTCTTATTTTTGCAACTTTAGCCGCGGCTTATATAGGTGAATCCATGGAGGGCCACCATTGACTAGTTTTCTAAATAGTCTTTTTTTAGTTTAACCTAAGGCAATGTTGCGTGGCTAAAAAAAATTGACTTAGGGAATGAAAATACCCAACTACACTATATATGATCTAGAGTAATAGAAAAAAAGCTTACAATAAAGATTACAATATTGATATTAGAGTAGAGAATAAAAAAAAAAGGAAAGAGATCTCAAAGATCTTTTTCCTAAAATTCCCGTTTGGTGCATTTATATCATAATCATACTTTCCCCTCAATGAATATTTGGTTTAGATTGGTCATCGAATCCGAATATGAACTATTCGGAGTCGTAATTTGACGAAGAAGTCTTGTACGATGTGTGATTAAATAAAAAAAAGGATGTTCTAGAGAACGATTCCCCCTTTTCAGTTGATTTTATTCAACGATTGACCAAACGAAAATATTAATAAATAATAAATTGTATGAACTTAGATCAATCAAATCAATTTCTATAACGATTCGGCCCAATCAATTTATCCATTTATTATCTTATCAATTTAGGTTGCGCGATAATGATAAAGAAAGGGAAAGGATAATTTCTAAAAAAGGGTATTTATAAATGGGTCGTAGAGGCGAGGTCGAACTAGGTATATGGAATTGAATGGCTATAAGTTAACTCTTGTCAAGGGTTAGACGCATCCTTATCAAATCAGCTTGAATTAAAGATTAGGGAAGAGTTGGTTTACATTGTGGAAGAAAGACATGTATATGTGATATTAGATATTGACTAGTTATATATGAGCTAAAGATATATCTAATTTGCCCTACTAATCGAATGTGAATGTAGATGGGGATTCTATATAAGTCCTTCTGTCTCATCTGTGACTGTGAATTGAATGAATAAACGGATGAAGTCAATAAAAAAATCGAAGAATTCAAAGAGCGTTTCGGGACAAAGAAACGGAAAAACTAAAGTTGTATGGATTCACAAAGACTTTCTCGAGAGAAACTAAAAAAGAGATATCGAAGTCGTTTTGATGATTCAAGAATGTTATTACTTGAATTCGAAGTTCGTAGTTACTTCGACTGTATGAATCGTAGCAATGGAATCATTAAGTCATAGTTCATTGGTTGAATGTATCATTAACCATTTTTTTTTGGTACGAGGAACTTATCATGAATCCACTGATTTCTGCCGCTTCCGTTATTGCTGCTGGATTGGCTGTAGGGCTTGCTTCTATTGGACCTGGAGTTGGTCAAGGTACTGCTGCGGGTCAAGCTGTAGAAGGTATCGCGAGACAGCCCGAGGCGGAGGGAAAAATACGAGGTACTTTATTGCTTAGTCTAGCTTTTATGGAAGCTTTAACCATTTATGGCCTGGTTGTAGCATTAGCACTTTTATTTGCGAATCCTTTTGTTTAATATTCGAAATATGAAAAATTTTGATTTTTCATATTTTATTGCCTTGGACTTGTGCTTTGCTTTTTCGAATTAAATAAAGATTTCATTCCTAGAATTACTTATTCGTTGAGAAAATAACCCACGGGAAGGGCTGATTTGCGGATGAGGAATTAGCATACCAACTCGCTTTCATCCTTCCCGTTCGTGTTCGTAGGCCTTTTTTTAGTTTTTAAGAGGGGTTGCAACCAAGGAGGTAATTCATTATTTCTAAATCGAATCAAAAATCTATTCTATTTAGAAAGTAGGAAACTAGCAATATAATATATATATAAAAGAGGGCAAAGTAATACAAAAAGAACTCTGTTCGATTTTTTAGTCTATCTATACGAGGAGATCATATGAAAAATGTAACCGATTCTTTCGTTTCTTTGGGCCACTGGCCATCCGCCGGGAGTTTCGGGTTTAATACCGATATTTTAGCAACAAATCTAATAAATCTAAGTGTAGTGCTTGGGGTCTTGATCTTTTTTGGAAAGGGAGTGTGTGCGAGTTGTTTATTTCAAGAATAGGCTGGATCCAACCAGATGTACTTTTTCTGTTATAACTAGGAAAGTTATACCTAATAAAGAAGGGTGCATGATCTCGCGAATTACTTCTGAATAAATTCAGAAATCATATGTAAGAACTATAGCATTTCGTAATTTATTGGAAAATCCACTTTGATTCTCTATCAACCAATAATGTGGGACCGTTCACATGGTTAAAGCTAAACTGTTTGAAGTCCAGACGCAGCATGGTACTCTTTCGACCACTATGTTAATGTTAATATAGAGATGGTTTCAAAATAAAGATTTTATCAATATAGAACACTCATATCGATAAAATGATTTGAACTACTTAAATTGGGGATTTTATCCCCTTTTTTAGCCAATGCTGAATCGATGACCTATGTATTGTGTATAAAGTAAGAAAAACTTCTTGGATTAAAAAAAAAGTAAACAACTTTGCTGACAATTACATATTTTTTGTTTGGTCAGAAGAGTCCTCCGAATATTTTGGTCTTA